GATACTTTTTCAGACCTATTGCCGATACTAAGTAGCAGTCAAAAATTTGTATCCATTTTTCATGATATTATGTATGGATCAGATATATCATGGCGAATTCTTCAGAAAAAATGGTGTCTTCCACAATGGAATCTGATAAGTGAGATTTCGAGAAAGTGTTTACATAATCTTCTTCTGTCCGAAGAAATGATTCATCGAAATAATGAGTCACCATTGATATCGACACATCCGAGATCGCCAAATGTTCGGGAGTTCCTCTATTCAATCCTTTTCCTTCTTCTTGTTGCTGGATATCTCGTTCGTACACATCTTCTCTTTGTTTCCCGAGCCTCTAGTGAGTTACAGACAGAGTTCGAAAAGGTCAAATCTTTGATGATTCCATCATACATGATTGAGTTGCGAAAACTTCTGGATAGGTATCCTACATCTGAACTGTTCTGGTTAAAGAATCTCTTTCTAGTTGCTCTGGAACAATTAGGGGATTCTCTAGAAGAAATGCGGGGTTCTGCTTCTGGCGGTAACATGCTATTGGGTGGTGGTTCCGCTTCTGGGGTCAAATCAATACGTTCTAAGAAGAAATATTTGAATATCAATCTCATTGATCTCATAAGTACCATACCAAATCCCACCAATCGAATCGCTTTTTCGAGAAATACGAGACATCTAAGTCATACAAGTAAAGAGATCTATTCATTGATAAGAAAAAGAAAAAACGTGAACGGTGATTGGATTGATGATAAAATAGAATCCTGGGTCGCGAACAGTGATTCGATTGATGATGAAGAAAGAGAATTCTTGGTTCAGTTCTCCACCTTAACGACAGAAAAAAGGATTGATCAAATTCTATTGAGTCTAACTCATAGCGATCATTTATCAAAGAATGACTCTGGTTATCAAATGATTGAACAACCGGGAGCAATTTACTTACGATATTTAGTTGACATTCATAAAAAGTGTCTAATGAATTATGAGTTCAATACATCTTGTTTAGCAGAAAGACGGATATTCCTTGCTCAGTATCAGACAATCACTTATTCACAAACCTCGTGTGGGGCTAATAGTTTTCATTTCCCATCTCATGGAAAACCCTTTTCGCTCCGCTTAGCCCTATCCCCCTCTAGGGGTATTTTAGTGATAGGTTCTATAGGAACTGGACGATCCTATTTGGTCAAATACCTAGCGACAAACTCCTATGTTCCTTTCATTACGGTATTTCTGAACAAGTTCCTGGATAACAAGCCTAAAGGTTTTCTTATTGATGATTCCGATATTGACGATATTGATGCTAGTGACGATATCGATGCTAGTGCCGATATCGATGCTAGTGACGATATCGATGCTGGTGACGATATCCATCGTGACCTTGATACGGAGCTGGAGCTGCTAACTGTGATGAATGCGCTAACTATGGATATGATGCCAGAAATAGACCGATTTTATATCACCCTTCAATTCGAATTTGCAAAAGCAATGTCTCCTTGCATAATATGGATTCCAAACATTCATGATCTGGATGTGAATGAGTCGAATTACTTATCCCTCGGTCTATTAGTGAACCATCTCTCCAGGGATTGTGACAGGTGGTCCGCTAGAAATATTCTTGTTATTGCTTCGACTCATATTCCCCAAAAAGTGGATCCCGCTCTAATAGCTCCGAATAAATTAAATACATGCATTAAGATACGAAGGCTTCTTATTCCACAACAACGAAAGCGCTTTTTCACCCTTTCATATACTAGGGGATTTCACTTGGAAAAGAAAATGTTCCAGACTAATGGACTCGGGTCCATAACCATGGGTTCCAATGCACGAGATCTTGTAGCACTTACCAATGAGGCCCTATCGATTAGTATTACACAGAAGAAATCAATTATAGACAATAATACAATTAGATCTGCTCTTCATAGGCAAACTTGGGATTTGCGATCCCAGGTAAGATCGGTTCAGGATCATGGGATCCTTTTCTATCAGATAGGAAGGGCTGTTGCACAAAATGTACTTCTAAGTAATTGCCCCATAGATCCTATATCTATCTATATGAAGAAGAAATCATGTAATGAAGGGGATTCTTATTTGTACAAATGGTATTTCGAACTTGGAATGAGCATGAAGAAATTAACGACACTTCTTTATCTTTTGAGTTGTTCTGCCGGATCGGTCGCTCAAGACCTTTGGTCTCTACCCGGACCCGATGAAAAAAATGGGATCACTTCTTATGGACTCGTTGAGAATGATTCTGATCTAGTTCATGGCCTATTAGAAGGAGAAGGCGCTCTGGCGGGATCAGAAAAAGATTGCAGTCAGTTTGATAATGATCGAGTGACATTGCTTCTTCGGCCCGAACCAAGGAACCTCTTAGATATGATGCAAAATGGATCTTGTTCTATCGTTGATCAGAGATTTATCTATGAAAAAGACGAATCGGAGTTTGAAGAAGGAGAAGGAGCCCTCGACCCGCAACAGATAGAAGAGGATTTATTCAATCACATAGTTTGGGCTC